AATGTTAATAAATTCCAAAATCCGTTTCGTCGTCCAGTAGCGACAACCGTATTTTTGATTGGTACCGCAGTGGCCCTTTGGTTGGGTATTGGTGCAACATTACCTATTGATAAATCCCTAACTTTAGGTCTTTTTTAAATTGATTGATTCAATTGTGAAATAAAATATCACGACGTATGTATCTAGGGAACAGTCGCTTCAAAGTGAATTCTCCCTAGATACATCTATTCAATTAAATTATGAATCTATGCTGATTCCGAATATATATATGAATTGTCCTAAATATTCAAAACCCTTTATTTGGCCTTTTTCTAAAAAAAACATGAAAAAAATCCAATGGATTTAAAACTCATTTTTCGGTAAATCAATTACGAAATTTTTTTCTAGAATCCCTAAAATTTGTTTGACATCTTCTATGCGAAAATGCTCCATTTTCATAAGATCTTCTTGGCTGTTATTCAAAAGGTCCAACAATGTATATATATTGGACCTTTTGAGACAATTATAGATCCTGGGAGGCAATTCTGATTGGTCAATAAAAATCGATTTCAACGCCATTTTTTTTTTATTTTTTGTTAGTTTAGCCAATTTATCATAAAAGGTAAAAGGGGGTAAAGGAAACATGTGTTGATTGTCCTCTAAATTTAGATTTTCTTCTTTGGTATGTAAAAAGGGAATCAATAAATCAATCAAATTCCGGGAGGCTTCGTGAAGTGCTTCTTTAGGAGTTAAACTTCCATTTGTCCATATTTCGAGAAATAGTATTTCTTTGTTACCATTTTCATAAGAATGAATACTATGATTCGCATTTCGAACAGGCATGAATACAGGATCTATAGGATAACTTCCATCTTGAAAGGTATTTGGCGCTTTTATAAGATATCCGCGATTCTTCTCTATTTGTAATCCAATAACCAACTCAATGGGTTCTGTCAAGCTAGCTATATGCTGTGTATTATCGACGATTTCTACATAAGGCGGTAAGATGATATCTTGAGCAGTTACATATCCAGGGCCTCTGACACAAATAGACGCCTCACAAGTTCCATAGAGATTACTTCTCAATACGATTTCTTTCAAATTCATTAAAATTTCATGTACTGATTCTTGAATACCCGTTATCATAGAATATTCGTGTGATATTTTCTCAGATTTTGCGCGTGTGATACATGTTCCTTCGATTTCTCCAAGCAAAGCCCTTCGCATCGCAATGCCTATTGTGTCTGCTTGACCTTTCATAAGCGGAGACAGAATAAAGCGCCCATAAAAAAGACGCTTACTGTCTGCTGCTGATTCAACACACTTCCACTGTAGTGTCCGAGTAGATACTGTTATTTTCTCTCGAACCATAATAATATTATTTGATCAGATCATTGAATCATTTATTTCTCTTGTTTCTCTTACTATTGAAATATCTTCCTTTTTTATTTCTACACACGTCTTTTTTTCGGGGGTCTACAGCCATTATGTGGCATAGGGGTTACATCCCGTACGAAAGTTAATAGTATACCACTTCTGCGAATAGCTCGTAATGCTGCGTCTCTTCCGAGACCTGGACCTTTAATCATGACTTCTGCTCGTTGCATACCTTGATCTACTACTGCACGAATAGCATTTGCCGCTGCGGTTTGAGCAGCAAACGGCGTCCCTCTTCTTGTACCTCCGAAGCCACAAGTACCGGCAGAGGACCAAGAAACCACCCGCCCGCGTACATCTGTAACAGTCACAATGGTATTATTGAAACTTGCTTGAATATGAATAACCCCCTTTGGTATTTTACGTGTACTCTTACGTGAACCAATACGTCCACGTGAACCCTTTTTCGGTATAGCTTTTGCCATATTTTATGATCTCATAAATTTGAGTCAGAGATATATGGATATATCCATTTCATGTCAAAACAGATTCCCTATTTGTATATCAGGTCTTTAACGAGTTTGATTATCCTTGTCTTTGTTTATGTCTTGGGTTGGAACAAATTACTATAATTCGTCCCCGACGACGGATTAGTCGACATTTTTCACAAATTTTACGAACGGAAGCTCTTATTTTCATATTTGCCACTCCTTACTTTAATTTTGAATCCACTTTTTGGAAGAAAATAAGTTTCTTGAAATTTTCGATTTCGAATCGTATTCCTACGAAAGAAACGGTGAAGTTAAAAAACACCTAATCTTTCGAATCTTTGTTGCGGAGTCGATAAATTATACGACCTCTGGTTGAATCATAACGACTTACTTCAATTTTTACTCTATCTCCTGGCAGTATCCGTATAAAACTACGTCGGATCTTTCCTGAAACATAACCTAGAATCATATCTTCATTATCTAAACGAACCCGGAACATACCGTTGGGAAGCGATTCAGTAATTAAACCTTCATGAATCCATTTTTGTTCTTTCATTCCAGGTAAAACCCCCTTGAAGTATCAACTAGTGGAGGAAGAACCCTATTAGAGAACCCACCCCTTCTCTTTTCTTTTTCACAAAAAAGAAGTTTCATATCGGATATTAGAAAGATTACCATATATAACACAAAATTTCTCCGCCTATTCTTTCTAGTCGAGCCTCTCGGTCTGTCATTATACCTCGAGAAGTAGAAAGAATTACAACCCCCATCCCACCTAAAATTCTAGGAATTCTTTGATAGTTAGAATAGATTCGTAGACCCGGCCGACTTATCCGTTTTAAATTTAAAAGATTTCTATAAGTCCTTTTCCTATTCCTTCTATGTCGTAGGGTTAAAACCAAAAAATATTTGTTGTTCTCTCGATGTTTTCTCACATTTTCGAGAAAACCCTCTCGTAAAAGTATTTTCACAATACTTTGGCTGATATTAGTAGATGCTACTCGAACCACGCTTTTTCTATACATATCGGCATTTCGTATAGAAGTTATTATGTCAGCAATAGTATCACTACTCATGATTAATTAAAATTATTGGTGCCTCCAAATTTCGATATAATCAACATGTTTTTCTTTTTTTTTTTTTTTTTACGTGTTTGTTTATAAATATTAATTTTGAAAGGTATATACGTGAGAGAAAATCTACTAAATGAATCTGAATCTATTTCTTTTAAATACCCTACTATAACCATATCGTGGTCTTATTTTATAATACCTCGGGAGCTAATGAAACTATTTTAGTAAAATTGAACTGTCTCAATTCTCGGGCAATCGCACCAAAAACTCGAGTTCCTTTTGGATTTCCTTCTTGATCAATCACAACTGCAGCATTGTCATCATATCGTATTATCATACCGTTGTCACGTTTAAGTTCTTTACAAGTACGGACAATTACAGCTCTGACCACTTCTGATCTTTCTAGAGGCATGTTTGGAACTGCGTCTTTGATCACAGCAACAATAACGTCACCAATATGAGCATATCGACGATTGCTAGCTCCTATGATTCGAATACACATCAATTCTCGAGCCCCGCTGTTATCTGCTACATTCAAATGGGTTTGAGGTTGAATCATATCATTTTTTTATCTGTTTTTTACAATACAAAGGTCGAAGAAAAAAAGAAATATTATTTGTCCAAAAAAAGAAACCTGTACCCACTATTTTAAATTTTTTAAGTAAGGCCTATTTCTTTTTTATCCCAAAATGATAAATTGAGCTCGTATAGGCATTTTGGACGCTGCTATTGAAATAGCCCTTCTGGCTATAGTTTCTGTTACTCCACCCATTTCATAAAGGATTCGACCTGGTTTAACAACCGCTACCCAATATTCGGGAGAGCCTTTACCTGAACCCATACGTGTTTCTGCGGGTCTTACTGTAACCGGTTTATCTGGAAATATACGAACCCATATTTTTCCACCGCGACGTGCATTTCGTGTCATTGCTCGTCGACCTGCTTCTATTTGTCTAGATGTGATCCAAGCGGGTTCAAGTGCCTGAAGAGCGTATTTACCAAAACAAATAGTATTACCTCGATAAGATATTCCCTTCATTCTTCCTCTATGTTGTTTACGGAATCTGGTTCTTTTGGGGTTATAGTTGATGGTTTGTTTTGAATTCCATCTCTACTACAGAACCGGACGTGAGAGTTTCTTCTCATCCAGCTCCTCGCGAATAAAATAAATTCAAATTAAAGATTTTGAGTTCAATTTGAATTCTATTCAGATATAATATTATGCATAGATGTATTTATATTTAATTTTAATAACTGAATCATGGATTTCATTTAATCTAGATCAAATCTTATTAATTTGTATATCTTGATTTGTCTATTTTGTTTGTATAGATATATATAATAATAATAATGAAATTAAATATAATATATATATTAATAACTATTAATATTAATAACTATAACTAAACTATTTTTTCTTCTATTTATCGATATTAGAATGTTAAAAGGAATCTTTTTTTTGTTTTACTCTTTATCGTATTGGATTGACCCAAATTTAGCAATCCAAGAAAATAAAGTTTTCGCGGGCGAATATTTACTCTTTCCATTTCTATTTCAGTTCTATCATTCGTTCATAACTTTTCCGAATAGATGAATTGGTCTCTGGTCGGTTCCGCCATCCCGATCAATGAATCATTCAAATTCATTTTCATAGAATCTTTTGAATTCACAGGTTCCGTCGTTCCCATCGCTTCTTATTTAATGGTTAGGTCTGAATTCTACAATGGAGCTATTAGTTCTTGAGTCAATATTCTTAGTCTTTATTGGCTCGAAGCTCTTTATTTTTTGTTCGATGAGCAGATCCATTTAATGATGAATCCGTATTGATGCTTTATTACACAGATTTTTTATGAGATGACTCATAGACCTTACATATTGGAATTATATATCATCAATATTTTCTTTCTTCCTCTCATCCTTCCATTTATCCATACCCTTTCTTTTTTTTATTATTAACAATTTAGAAGCAGATTTTTTAATAAATAATAAAAAAGATTTCAGTTGCTACAACAATATGAACAATATATCATATCTTGACTGGTTCTTTGGATCCAGATAATACGAAGTGATGAGTTGGTTA